TTGTACGAATTTTTGTACCGAGGGTTCGAATCCCTCTCTTTCCTTTTCCATTGATTGATGATTTGGCATTTTTTTCTTTTGAACTGATGGAGCTTCTTTTTTTTGTTTTCCTTCCTAGTTTTTTTAATTGTTTTTACTAGTTAAAGATGTAAAATAGATAGAAAAAAACAAAAAAGATTTTTAAATCCAGCACAAGTAAGGAAAAAATATAAAACAAAAAAGATTTTCTTATTCTTCACGTCCTGGATTACGTCCTGGATCGTTAGATAGGAATCCGAAAATGAAAAGAGAAACAAAGAAAATCACTATCGTGTAAACAAATAGTTTTAGAGTAAGCATTACAAAATCTCCAAGATTATTAAAAAAAAAAAACGACAGAGAAAGAGAATAGATTCTCTTCTATTTCACATTATGTTTCCTTTGATACTAAGTTTCTAAGAAATACAGTGATTTCGAGGAAATAAAAAAATTAGGAAATTTATTTGTAGTAAGAGTCCAACCTTTCTATAACCATTACCAATAATTACAAAAAATTTCAATATTGGAATCAAGGATTCACACTGTAAGACTTATCTGATCTTATAAAATATTAAAATGTTGGGATTTTTTTTCGAATAAATTCTGAATTTTTTTAGGACATTATTCAATTCAAATTAAAGATCTCATCGAAAACTTACAGCAGCTTGCCAAACAAAAGCTAAGAGAAAAAAGAATAGGGGTATTACTGGCATAATATCTACAATTGGATTCAAAAAAGCATAAGCTTCAGGTAATTTCGCCAAGAAAAAACTACTTGAATAAAGGGCAGAGTGAATAGAAATACAGACCAAGCTAAAGATATTAAGCATAACAAAAATGTTGTTCTTTAAAAAAATGAATTGTATTTTTGCTTTTTTTATTGTATTTTATTTATTATATTAATTTATATTATATATATATTATATGATTTAATTAATTAATTTAATATAATTTAAATTGATTATACAAGTAGATTAAGAATTCAAGCCAATATTAAAAAATTATATTCTAAAGAAAGCATATATGAAATATATATCTAGATTAATATTTTTATTCTATATCTTTCTATTCTATAGAATAATAAAATAATAAAATTAATAATAAAATAGAAAATAATTTTCAAAATGAATAATATAATAATTGAAATAGAAATAATTAAAATATGGATATTCAATTCATATTTCTTATAAATTCATATTTCTGAATATTCATAAATGAATAACTGAGTAATAAAACTAAAAAAAATGAATAAAATAAGATCAGATTATTCTATAGAATAATTTTAGACTTGGAATTGACGAACAACCAATAATAGTATTTATTAGTGTCGAATCGAAAATGGGGCGTGGCCAAGCGGTAAGGCAACGGGTTTTGGTCCCGTTATTCGGAGGTTCGAATCCTTCCGTCCCAGATCATATTTATTCATGATATATACTAATTTGGATACAAATTGTATTGTATATCTGAATAAAGATTACTCCTCCCTTTTTTCTCATCCGTCTCTAATCTAAAGTGATTTGCTTATGAATATGTAGATGTAGATTCATAAGCGACTCGATGTTTTTATATTATTATTATATTATTATTATATTGTAATAATTGTGGATAATAGTTTAAATATTAAATATATTGATTGAATAAATGACTACGCACAATTTCAGAATCCATTAAATACCAGATCTAACTAAAAAGAATTTTATGGTAAAACATCGTTTTAAATGATGTGCTAAAAAGTACAGTGGATTCTGACATCCGTCATTATTTCTAGTAGAATAAAAGATATTCTATATCTTATCTATATAAATAATCTCTATATATATAAATTATATAAATCGGGATGCTCTTGGCTCGACATTGTTTGTTCTATTCCACTAGAACTCATTTTTTGGGGGATAGGGGAGGGATTGATCATGTAATTTGAAAGAAACAAAATGGGTGGTATGTTGCTGTCATTTTTGAAACAATTAAAGAACCCCCAAGTAAGATATAAACCCAAAGATTCAAGAAAAAGCTAAAGGATCTTGGAAGACGTAAATACCATTTTCAAACTGTCTCCACATTTTGAAAAAAAAAAAGAATAAGAAAAAAGGAAACCATCCATAGTCTAATTCGGAAAGTGGATTTTGATAATCCAATAAAGAAAAAGAATCAAACTTATTGAAATATTCCCATTATTCTAAATGTCCTTGAACAAGGCGCTCAACCTACAGGAACTTTTATGGAACTTTAACTTTGCCCTAATCAACAAACCAAATTCAATTAATGAAAATGAAATGAAGAGGTTTTTAATAAGAATAACTTCTATGATAGATTTATAGAACTCTTTTATCCCCCAGTTCTCTTGTTTTCTTCATACCTAATACCTATATTTTTGATTTCTTGTTCTTTATCATAGTCATAGAATGTTGTTTTCTATAACCATAAAAATAAATAGATTTTTTTTATCTTACAAATGAAAATAAAATACAAATAATAGATAGATAGAAGTTATAATATATGAAAAAATAAATTGATAATCACTCAATGAAGTTTCATTTAATGACTATTCATCTATTATATTATATTTCTATATATTTTCATCTAAATAGAGGAAAAAAACTCTATTTTAAACGGATATGGATAAAAACATTCAAAGTTGGGATAATAGTGCTAATTCTAGTTACAGCAATTTTGATTATTTAGTGGATGGCAGGAACATACGGAATTTACTATCTGATAAAACTTTTTTAGTTAGGGATAGTAAGAGGAAGAGGAAGAGTTATTCCATATCTTGTATTAGTGAAAATACAATTGTGGAGTTGGAGCTTAAGGCTAAAATTTTGGAGATTGATAATCAACTTTCGGAGATTATGCGTAATCAGCAGATTAATCAGATTAAGCAGAATAATAAGAATAATAAGAATAATTATTCTTTTCTAAATGAACATGAACCGGAAAGTTTTTTCTCTTTTTCTAAAAATTCTAGCTATTTGAAGAATGGTTCTAAGAGTAATAATAATGATGATTACATTTATGATATAAAATCTAATTGGAATAATAACTTGAATAGTTTCATTGAGAGTTATCTTAGTTCTCAAATCTGTATAGATTGGAATAATAACTTGAATAGTTTCATTGAGAGTTATCCTAGTTCTCAAATCTGTATAGATAGTTACATTTTAGATGATAGTGTCGAATACAATCACAGTGATTTTACTATTGGTAAGGTCAGCAATAGTGGTGAAAGCGAGAGTACTAGTATAATAACTAGTACGAATGATACGAATGATATAAATCCTATTTATTTAGAAATTTCTAATAATATGGCAAAATATAAACATTTGTGGGTTCGATGCGAAGATTGTTATGAATTAAATTATAAGAAATTTTTGAAATCAAGAATGAATCTTTGTGAACACTGCGGATCTCATTTGAAAATGAGTAGTTCAGATAGAATCGAACTTTTGATTGATCCAGGTACGTGGAATCCTATGGATGAATACATGGTCTCTGTGGATCCCATTGAATTTCATTCGGAAGAGGAACCTTATAAAATTGATTCTTATCAAAAAAAGACAGGATTAAAGGAGGCAATTCAAACAGGCACAGGTCAACTAAATGGTATTCCTTTAGCAATCGGTATTATGGAGTTTGAGTTTATGGGGGGAAGTATGGGATCCGTAGTCGGTGAGAAAATAACCCGGTTGATCGAATATGCTACCAATCAACGTTTACCTCTTATTTTAGTATGTGCGTCCGGAGGAGCACGTATGCAAGAAGGAAGTTTGAGCTTAATGCAAATGGCTAAAATATCTTCTGCTTTATATGATTATCAAATCAATCAAAAGTTATTCTATGTACCGATACTTACATCTCCTACTACTGGTGGGGTGACAGCTAGTTTTGGCATGTTGGGGGATATCATTATTGCTGAACCAAATGCTTACATTGCATTTGCGGGTAAAAGAGTAATTGAACAAACCTTGAATAAGGAAGTCCCCGAAGGTTCACAATCGGCTGAATTTTTATTCGACAAGGGCTTATTTGATTCAATCGTACCACGTAATCTCTTAAAGGCGGTTCTAACTGAGTTATTTCAGTTGCATGGTTTCGTCCCTTTGACTCCAAATGAAAAATAAAGCAGACTCTTAAATGCTTTTTTTCGCGAGTAAGTAGTTAGTTGTTTAGTTTCTTGTAATCCAATAAAGATAAGAATTAGAGTCAAAATCCAAAGAAAAGAATTGAATTCATTTTTTTGGAAAGATAAGATAAAGGAATTAATTCAATAATATATTTCTTCTTAATTATTATTATTGTATTTTGTACTTTATGATTCTTAATAAATATTATAAATATTTTCGTTTCTTCTATTCTATTAATATTATATATATTATATGACTATATATGTATACTCAATATATAGAGTAATAATATAATATATATTATATATAATTATATTTAATATGTAATTATTATCTATCTATTCATATAGGTTGATTTAGCTATACTTAGTATAAGTCTATATGAATTAATTCTAGTGATTATAGACTATCTTTATTACAATATAATAATAATAAAAATATTAATTTAACAATTAACAAAAAAGAACAGGTACAAATATAAAATTGAGGTACCCATTTTATGATAAACTTACCTTCCGTTTTTGTGCCTTTAGTGGGCCTAGTATTTCCGGCAATTGCAATGACTTCGTTATTTCTTTATGTTCAAAAAAATAAGATTTTTTAGATATGGGCAGTAGGGACTCATATATTTTTTTCAGATAAACTCAAATTTATTTCCTTGGATTTGTTATTCGGTTCCGTTTTTTAATAAAAATAACTTAATTATATTATAATTTCTATTAAAAAAAAACACACAAAAGGAAAATACTAATATCATATAAGCCTTAAAGGGGGGCTTTAGGTTTAATTTACTATATATCTAATCTAATTTTAACTATCTAAATAAAATAGTAAATTAATCTAACAATCAATAAAAAAGAACAGCTACAAATATAAAATTGAGGTACCCATTTTATGATAGATGTTTTTGTTCCTTTAGTGGTCCTAGTATTAATTGTAACTGCTGGTTTATTGGTTTATGTTCAACAACAAATTTCTTGGGGGTCTGGACACCTTATGCGTCGCTTCGCAGAAGACGCATGGCTCTACACTGTACCTGGGGCCCGAAAACCAATCAATTTCTTCTGGGCTTCTTTCACTCTTTTAGGTTCTTTAGGGGTTTTGGTAATTTCAGCTTCCAGTTATTATGGTCGGAATTTTTTCTCTTTCAATTCGTCCGAATTTCTAGTTCCTTTTTTGCCACAAGGGGTCACGCTGACTTTCTATGGAATCTCAGGTCTTTTTGTAAGTTTTCATTGGTGGCTTCTAATTTTGTGGAATGTGGGTAGTGGTTATAATCTTTACGATAAAAAAAATGGAATGGTGCGTTTTTTTCGTTACGGATTTCCCGGAGAAAATCGTCGTATTCTTTCCAAAGTCCGTGTGGAAGATATTCTGGCCCTCCAATTTTTCGATAACCCAGAACCTCTTAGTGGTGTCCTTTATATGCACACCAGAGAACAGGGGGACATTCCCTTGACTCTTGTTGATGATTATTATGATAGGACTCCACGGAACATTTTACAAACAGCTTGGGACTTGTCCGCATTCTTGGATGTACCATTGGAAATAATTGTATAAAAAAAAAGCGAGAATAAATAATCCATTTCTATTCTATGAAAAAATTCGAAATGGATATATATGGGTTCTATTACTGGTAATAGAACTTATGCTTGATAGAAATATTATTATCATATATAGTTGACAAATGAGATGAAGCTGAGTTCATTCAAGACGACAAATGGCAAAAAAGAAAGCATTAATCCCCCTTCTATGTCTTACATCTATAGTCTTTTTGCCCTGGTGGATCTCTTTAACATTTAATAAAAGTCTGGAATCTTGGGTTACGAATTTGTGGAATACTAAAGAATCCGAAATTTTCTTGAATCTCATTAAAGAAAAAAGTATTTTAAACAAATTCATAGAGTTCGAGGAACTCTTCCTTTTGGATGAAATGCTAAAGGAATACCCGGAAACACGTTTAGAAAACCTTCGTATCGGAATCTACAAAGAAACCATCCAATTGATCAAGACGCACAACCAAGATTGTATCCATATGATTTTGCACTTCTCGACAAATCTAATCTATTTCCTTATTCTAAGTGGTTATTCTATTCTGGGTAATCAACAACTCATTATTCTTAACTCTTGGGTTCAAGAATTTATATATAACTTAAGTGACACAATAAAAGCTTTTTCTATTCTTTTATTAACAGATTTATGTATAGGATTCCATTCGACTCATGGTTGGGAACTAATGATTGGTTCTGTCTATAAAGATTTTGGATTTACTCAGAATGATCAAATTATATCTGGTCTTGTTTCCACTTTTCCAGTCATTTTAGATACTATTTTTAAATACTGGATTTTCCGTTATTTAAATCGGGTATCTCCGTCGCTTGTAGTGATTTATCATTCAATGAATGACTAAAAAAATTATCCAATTAGACAATTATAAAATTTGTTTTTTTTATAGAAAAGCTAAACATTCACAATTTTACTTATTCTTTTTTCTTTCTACTCATATTCTTCCTAGATTCTGATTCTAGGAAAATTATTTCAGTAAATAGCAGAATAATGGATAGGGAACTATGCCAGTAACCTACCCAATCTTATTGTAGAAATTTTGAGGATCAATGATTGGACCATGCAAACTAGAAATGCTTTTTCTTGGATAAAGGAAGAGATTACTCGATCCATTTCCGTATTGCTCATGATATATATAATAATTCGAGCACCCATTTCAAATGCATATCCCATTTTTGCCCAGAAGGGATATGAAAATCCGCGAGAAGCTACCGGCCGTATTGTATGTGCCAATTGCCATTTAGCTAATAAGCCCGTAGATATTGAGGTTCCACAAGCGGTACTTCCCGATACTGTATTTGAAGCAGTTGTTCGAATTCCTTATGATATGCAAGTGAAACAAGTTCTTGGTAATGGTAAAAAAGGGGGTTTGAATGTAGGGGCTGTTCTTATTTTACCCGAAGGTTTTGAATTGGCACCTCCCGATCGTATTTCGCCCGAGATTAAAGAAAAGATAGGTAATCTGTCTTTTCAAAGCTATCGTCCTACAAAAAAAAATATTCTTGTCGTAGGCCCCGTTCCTGGTCAGAAATATAGTGAAATTACCTTTCCTATTCTTTCTCCGGATCCCGCTACTAAGAAAGATGTTCACTTCTTAAAATATCCTATATACGTAGGCGGCAACAGGGGAAGGGGTCAGATTTATCCCGACGGGAGCAAGAGTAATAATAATGTTTATAATGCTACAGCAACTGGTATAGTAAACAAAATTATACGAAAAGAAAAAGGGGGATACGAAATAACGATAGTGGATGCATCGGATGCACGTGAAGTGATTGATATTATACCTCCAGGA